GTAATATTAGTATAATTTTATTATTTTTAATTTTCGATTAAAAGATTTTTTATTATTAGTAGGTTTTTTGTTAGTTTTCTAAACTGATTTTGAGTTTTTTGCTCGTCTATTTTGTTATTTTTTGTTTTTTTTTTATTATTGTTTTTGAGTTTTATTAATTTTTGTGTTGTTGATTATATTGTTTGGTGGAGGATTTTTGTTATTTGTACTTTTGTTTTTGTTTTTCTTGTTGGTGGTGAGTTGGGATTTAGAAGTTGTTTGGTTAATTATTATGTTATTCAAGAAGTTTGTGGTTATTATTTTTTGGTTTTTGATGGTTGGAAGTTGCAATTTTTATTGCTTATGTTGAAGTCAGGTTCTTCTCCTTTTCATTTTTGACTTTTTAGTGTTTTGGGTGGTTTGAATAAGTGGTTTGTTTTGTGGTTTTTAACTTTGCAAAAATTGCCTTATTTTGTTGTTTTGGTTAATTTTTGTGGTGATTTTTTTTTTTTGTTTTTGTTTTTTGGTATGATTTTTTGTTATTTTCAATTTTTTTTGTTGCGTAGTTATCGTGATTTGCTGGTTGTGGGCTCTGCTGAATCTTTTAATTGGTTGTTATTATTGGGTATTTTTTCTTTTAATGAAGTGTTTGTTTTGTTTTTTTTTTATTATTTTGTTATATTTTTTGTTATTTCTTATGTGTATGGGGGATTTTTGGGTTTTTTGAGTTTAGAGATATTGATGTTTTTTTTTAATGTTCCTTTGAGGATTACTTTTTTTTTGAAGGTTATTGTGTTGTTTGGTTCTTCTTTTTTTGTTGGTTTTTATTATTTATTTTTGTTGTTGTTTATGCCTTTGATGTCTTTGGGTGTGGGTTATTTGTTTTTTTTGGTTTCTATGATGAGTTTTAATTGTGGTTTTAAGTATTATGATTATTTTGTTTATGTTTTGTTTTGTATTGGGCTGTTGTCTTGTTTTTAGGTTTTTTGCTGTTTTAGTTTAATTTTTTAAAATTCCTAATTTGTAATTAGGGGATTAATCTCAGTTTGTTGTATTTGTTTTTTTTTGTTGTTTTGTTGTTTTTTTTTAGTCCTTTTTTATTTTTTGTTTTTTTTATGTTTTTTGTTTTATATGGGTTTTTTGATTATTCCTGGTTTGGTTGTTTGTTTTTTTTTGATTCTTTTAATTTTGTTTTTTTGTCTTTTATGAGTGTTTTTGTTATGGGGTTTATTTGTGTATCTGAATTGTTGAGTGGTTTAGTTTTTTATAGTTGCCTTGTAGTGTTTTTTAGTGTTTGTTTTTTTTATTCTGGTAGTTTTTTGATATTGTATGTTTTTTATGAGTTGACTATAGTACCTATTTTGTTTTGTTTGTTAGGGTATGGTCGTCAGGTGGAGAAGATTAGGGCTTGTTATTATTTAATTTTTTATACTTTATTTTTTGGGATGCCTTATTTGTTTTTGTATAGTCATGTTTTTTTTTTTTTGAATTTTGTTTATTATGATTTTTTTGTTTCTTATGAATTTATTTTTTTGTTAAGTTTGTGTTTTTTGGTAAAGTTCCCTGTTTATTTTTTTCATGTTTGATTGCCTAAGGTTCATGTTGAGGCCCCCACTAGTGCTAGAATGATTTTGGCTGGTGTTATGTTGAAGTTGGGGGGAGCAGGTGTTTATCGTATTAGTAAGTCTTTAAATTTTTTTGGTTTTGAAATGTTGATTTTTTTTTCTTTAATTAGGATGGTTTTTTGTTCTTTTATTTGTGTTGTTCAGAGGGATTGTAAGTCTTTGGCTGCCTATTCTTCTGTTTGTCATATGGGTTTTGTGTTGCTTTCTGAGATTAGTATGGTTTATTATGGTAAGTCTATAGCTTTGGTGATGATGTTGGCTCATGGTTATACTTCTGTTTTGATGTTTTATTTTATTGGTGAGTTTTATCATATTGCTAATAGGCGTTTAATTTATTATTTGCGTGGATATTTTAATGTTAGTATGTTGTTTTGTTTGATGTTTTGTTTGACTATGGTTTCTAATTTTAGTTTTCCTGTGTCTGTTTCTTTTTTTTCTGAGTATTTGATGTTGAATTTTTTTAGATCTGTTTTTTATGTTGGTTTTTTGTTTTTGTTTTTTTATTATTTGGTTTCTTTTTATTATTCTGTTTATATTTTGGTTTGTTTTTTGGTCGGCGGTAAGGTGAGTTATGTTTGTGATGGTCGTAGTGTAGTTTGTTTACCTTTGGTTTTTATGATATATAATTTTTTTTGGTTTATTTTTGTTATTTAATATGAATATTTTTTGTGGAATGACTTTTGGCAATAGTATGAAGCAGAGTATTATTAATACTGTGAATCATAAGACTATTGGTACTTATTATATTGTTTTAGGCTATTGGGCTGGTTTAGGTGGTTCTGTTTTATCTATGTTGATTCGTTTTGAGTTGTCTAGTCCTGGTGGTCATTTGTTTTTTGGAAGTGGTCAGGTTTATAATTCTGTTCTTACTATGCATGGTGTTTTGATGATTTTTTTTTTAGTTATGCCTATTTTGATTGGTGGTTTTGGTAATTGGATGTTGCCTTTGATGTTGGGGGCTCCTGAGATGGCGTTTCCTCGGGTAAATGCTTTATCTTTTTGGTTTACTTTTGTGGCTTTATTGATAGTTTATCAGTCTTTTTTTATTGGGGGTGGTCCTGGTAGGAGTTGGACTTTTTATCCTCCTCTTAGGGTTGAAGGTCAACCAGAATTGTCTTTAGATACTATGATTTTAGGTTTACATACTGTAGGAATTGGTTCTTTGTTGGGTGCTATTAATTTTATGGTAACTACTCAGAATATACGGTCTACTGCTGTGACTTTGGATCAAATTAGTATGTTTGTTTGGACTTCTTATTTGACTTCTTTTTTATTAGTTTTATCTGTGCCTGTTTTGGCTGGTTCTTTATTGTTTTTGTTGTTGGATCGTAATTTTAATACTTCTTTTTATGATACTAAGAAGGGGGGTAATCCTTTGTTGTATCAGCATTTGTTTTGATTTTTTGGTCATCCTGAGGTGTATGTTATTATTTTACCTGTTTTTGGTATTATTAGGGAGGCTGTTTTATTTTTGACTGATAAGGATCGTTTGTTTGGTCAGACTAGGATGACTTTTGCTTCTATTTGGATTGCTGTTTTAGGTACTTCTGTATGGGGCCATCATATGTATACGGCTGGTTTGGATATTGATACTCGTACTTATTTTAGTGCTGCTACTATGATTATTGCTATTCCTAGGGCTGTTAAGATTTTTAATTGATTGGGTACTTTTTTTGGTTCTAATCAAAAGATGCAGCCATTATGATGTTGAACTTATAGTTTTATTTTTCTTTTTACTGTGGGTGGATTAAGTGGAATTATTTTGAGGGCTGCTAGTTTGGATATTATTTTGCATGATACTTATTATGTTGTGGCTCATTTTCATTATACTTTGAGTTTGGGTGCTATTTATGGTATTTTTTGTGGTTTTTGTTTGTGACTTCCTTATATGTACGGTATTTCTTTTGATAGGGTTATGATAATAGCTGTTTTTGTTTGTTTTTTTGTTGGTACTAATATAACGTTTTTTCCTATGCATTTTGCTGGTTTACAGGGTATGCCTCGTAAGATTTTGGATTATCCTGATTGTTATTCTACTTTTCAAATCATTTCTTCTTTAGGTTCTGTTATTACTTTTGTTGGTTTTGTTTTGTTTAATTATTTGTTGATTGATTCTATTTTTTTTTCTCGTTTTTTGGGAGTTTCTTTTTATAATTATCATAGTCCGGCTTATGCTTTAAATGTTCCTCCTTTGCCGGATTCTTTTACTGAAGAGGCTTTTATTATAGGTCTCCATTGGAAGATTATTAGTAAGGATACTCCTTCTTACAGTTATCGTCGGGTTGGTTATGGTTATCATAGTAAGTAGTTTTTTTTGTAGATTTAGGTTAAATTAAAACTATTAGTTTTCAAAACTAAAGATTTTGTTCTATTAGAGCTTTTAAAAATAATGATTTTTGGGTTTTTGGGTTTTTTGTTTATTTTTTTTTATGTTAGGGTATTTTTTGCTTTTGTTTTTTTTTGTTTGAGTTTTTTGGATTGGGATCCGTTGAAAAGTTGTGTTATAATGTGTTTAGGTGTTATGTCTATAAGTTGTTATGTTTCTTTAGGTGTTCATGTATGGTATTCTTATTTTGTTGTTTTAATTTTTTTTAGTGGTATTTTTTCTTTGTTGACTTATTTTTGTAGTATGAGTAATTTTATTTTTTATTATAATTATTTTTTTTTTTTTTCTTTGTTTTTGGTTAGTTTTTTTTTTGTATTTGTTGTAGATTTTGATTTTTCTTTGTTTTTTTCTGATTTTAATTTTCTTTATGTTTGTTATGATTTTAGTTATTATTATGTTTTTTGAGTAGTTTTTATTTTGTTTTTATTTTTGATTTTGATTAGATTTAGACTTAATGGTTTCGGTTATATGCGTAGTTTGTAGTAGGATGGAATATAAAATAGATTTTACTATATCTGATTACGGCTCAGCTAGAATTATATTTTTTTGGATTTAGTTTAATTAAAATTTTTGTTTTTGGATCAAGAGATGTTTCCAAGGTTATTGCTATTTTTAATTCTTTAGTTTTTTTGCCTGCTAGTTTTACTTTAAGTTATATGTGGAATTTTGGTAGTATGTTAGGCATTATGTTGATGTCTCAGATTTTAACTGGTTTTTTTTTGACTTTTTATTATACGGCGGGGGAAGCTTTTAGGTCTGTTCAGTATATTATGTTTGAGGTTAATTTGGGCTGGTTGCTGCGTATTATGCATTCTAATGGGGCTTCTATGTTTTTTTTATTTATTTATTTACATATTTTTAAGGGTTTAATTTATGGTAGATATCGTCTTATTGGTGTGTGATTGAGTGGTATTTTTATTTATTTTTTATTAATAGGTATTGCCTTTACTGGTTATGTTTTGATTTGAGGCCAAATAAGTTATTGGGCGGCAGTAGTTATTACTAGTCTGATGACTTCTGTTCCTTATTTGGGCAAGTATTTGGTTTGATGGATTTGGGGGAGTTTTAGTGTTTGTGAGAACACTTTGAAGTTTTTTTATTCTGTTCATTTTATTTTACCTTGGTCTTTGATAGTTTTAGTTGTTTTTCATTTGTTTTTTTTGCATTTTACTGGTTCTAGTTCTAGTTTGTATTGTCATGGAGATTATGATAAGATTCATTTTTTTCCTAGTTTTTGATTGAAGGATGGTTTTGATATTTTTTTTTATTTTTTTTTGATTTTGTTTAGACTTTATTTTTCTTTTGATTTAAGTGATCCTATGATTTTTGTGGAGTCTGATTCTATGGCTAGTCCTGCGCATGTTGTACCTGAGTGGTATTTTTTATTCGCTTTTACTATTTTACGTTCTGTTCCTAGTAAGTTATTGGGGGTTATTTTAATATTTAGTTCTGTTTTTGTGTTAACTATTCTTATTTGACCTGGTAGTTATCGTTCTATTTTAGATAATTTTTTATATTTTTTTGTTATGTGTTTTGTTTGGGTTTTTTTTTGGTTAACTTGAGCTGGTCATTATCCTACTGATTATCCTTTTAACTATTTTAATTTGTTTTGTACTTTTTTTTATTTTTGTTGTATTTTTTTTGTTTGTTTGATTAATTTTTTTAGTGATAAGTTGTTTAGTTAATTGTATTTTTAGTATAATAAGTATGGCAAATTTAGGTTTTGTTGGTTATTAATATAATTTTGTTGAAGTTTCGTAAATATCATAAAATGGAGTATAGTTATTATCCTTTGATAGTTGGGGTGGGTATTTTAGGTTTTGATGTTAGTTTGGTTTTATTTATAGGTATAGGTATGTTTTATTCTATTTTTATTTGTTTTTTGTATTTGGTTTATGTTTTTTTTTTGTGGATTAAGGATGTTATTTTAGAGGATATTAGTGGTCAATATTCTTTCTATGATTATCGTATGTTTAACCAAGGTTTTCGTTTGTTTCTTTTTAGTGAATTAACTTTGTTTGTTTCTATTTTTTGAACTTTTTTGGATACGGCTTTGTGTCCTTTAACTTGGTTAAGTGGGGTTTGGTCCCCATTGGGGATTTTATCACCTGATTATTTGGGTTTGAATGGTATGGCTAGTTTATTTTTAATAATGAATAGGCAAGTTTTGAAGTATTCTCGTCGTTATTTGTGTTTGAATAGCTCTAAGTGTGAAGAGTTTTTGTTAGTTTGTATTTTTATTGGAGTTGGTTTTTTGTGTTTTCAGTTTTATGAATATAATAACAATTCGTTTGTTATGAGTGATAGTGCTTATGGTAGTATTTTTTATATAGGTACTGGTTTGCATGGTTTGCATGTTTTTGTTGGTGTTTGTTTTCTTATTGTTAATTTTTTTCGTGTTAAGTTGTTCAACTTTAATTGATATCATATCCAGGCTTATGATATATCTATTGATTATTGGCGTTTTTTAGAGTGAATGTGAGGTGTTATGTTTTGTTTATTATATGTTTGAGGTTCTTAATTTCTTTGTTGTGGAGGGATATTTTACTTTTTACTTTTTTTTTACTTTTTTTTTATGATAATATTTTTTATTTATGTGTTTTGTTTTTTGATTTTAAGTTTTTAACATTTTTTCAATACACTATATTCTATAGTGTTAGTAATTATTAGTATAATAATTACTAAAATAAATTCAATTCCCAGAGTATTATATTACTTAATAATATAATACTCTATTGGGAATTGAATTTAATATAATGTAAATATCTCTCTCAAATAAAAAAAAGAAAAATTTATATATAAGTAATATAATAATAAATAAATTGTTGTTATTGTGTATATATTATAAATAAAATTATATTTGATTTGCATTCATAAGATATTTATACACGAGATTTGTTAAACTTTATAGTATAATAAGTATAGTCGTTTTAAGCACGGTTGGTTTTTAAGTTAGAATTTTTAGTATAATTTTTGGTACGGTTAATTGTTGATTAGCAGGTTTTGAAGTTCTTTTTTTTTTGAAATATGGTAGGATAAAGAAAAAAGTCTGTGAGATTCATATTTTCGAGGTAATCCATATTTAAAGGATTATTTTAAGTTTAGAATTTTTGACTCTTAATCAAAAGGTTTGTTTCTTTATTGTTTTTATTTTTTTTTTCTTTTTTATTTCTTTTTTTTAAATATGAGCGTTTAGTATTTATTTTGTTGGGTATTGAATTTTTGTTTTTTTCTCTGTTAGTTTATTATGTTTTTTTGTTTGAGTCTGTTATGTTTTTTTATTTTTTGTGTTTTGGTTTAATGTCTGGTGTGTTAGGTTTGGTGATTTTTTTTTTTTGTGTTAAGGGTTTTGGTGTAGATAAGGTTATGTTTTATTTTTTATAATTTTAAGTTTGATTTTGGTTTAGGTTGTATTAAGATAGTATTACTTATTTTTAGTTTACTTAGTGTGTTAATTTTTGTACACTGGTAGTTTTTTGATTGTTTTATTAACGTTCCAGAATAATCGGCTATGCGTTTTAATTTTTGACTCTATTTGTTGTGGTGCTATGAGTTTTTAGTTTGTTTTTATATTGTTTTTTGTAAAATATTTTAATTTTTTTTTTAGTTTCTTATGGTATCAAAAATTTGTTTTTTGAACTGGATTAGTACCCAGGTAATCAAAATTTAATAATTCGGGAGTAAAGTTTTATTTAAACCGAAAAAATATTGACTGACTTTAGATTTTTCTTTGGAATATGTGATTTGCTGGAGAGCCCTCTTTTTTGGTGAATTTTGTTGGCACATGTATGATTGTTTAGTTTTTATTTTATTTTGTAATGCTTTATTGTTTTGGCATTAAAAACAGATATATATTTGGCTTATGAATTTATGTTTCATGTGTTACTATTATGAATTTTTTTTGGATTAGTTTTTTATTTTTTTTTGAAATTGGAAAAGAAAGTAATTTTTTCTTAATGTTTTAATGAATTTAATAAATAAGGTGGTACAAACCATCCGTCAATGGCCTAAAGGGGCGTAAGTTGTAGTATGGTAGAAGTAAGGAAACTTGTTTCTATTTTTTGAAGTTTTAGTTTATTTTTTTTTAGAATAAAGAATTGTAAATTCTTAGGATTTTGCTTTGGTTATTTTTTATTATTTGGGGTTGTTGGTTATGATTGTTTTTATTTTGCAGGCTATTGCCTTTTTAGTTTTGTTAGAGCGTCATTTTTTGGGTGGTTCCCAGTGTCGTGTTGGTCCTAATAAGGTGGGTTATTGTGGTGTTTTGCAGGCTTTATTTGATGGCTTAAAGTTGTTAAAGAAGGAGCAGTTGTTGTTGTGTTTTTCTTCTTGGTTATCTTTTTTGTTTATGCCTATTTGTGGTTTTGTTTTGATGGTTTTTTTTTGATTTACTTTACCTTATTTTTTTTCTTTTTTGTCTTTTGAATATTCTGGTGTTTTTTTGTTTTGTCTTATAGGAGTTTCTGTTTATTTTATTATGCTTTCTGGTGTTTTTAGTGGTAGTAAGTATTCTCTTATTGGTGGGTTGCGTGCTTGTGTTCAGAGTTATTCTTATGAGATTGCTTTTTCTATTTATTTGTTAGTTTTTTTGTTGTTTAATAAGGGTTTATGTTTGTCTTTTAGTTTTTGTTTATTTTTTTTTTTGTTTTTTTTTCCTTTTTTTTGTTTGGTTCTTGTTGATTTGCATCGGGCCCCTTTTGATCTTTCTGAGTGTGAAAGTGAGCTGGTAAGGGGGTTTAATGTTGAGTACTCTGGAGTTGGTTTTGCTGCTTTGTTTTTAGGGGAGTATGGTAATTTACTTTATTTTGGTTGTTTGACTTCTAGTTTGTTTTTTGGTATAAGTTTTTTTTTTTTTTATTTTATTGTGTGCATGATTGTTTTTTCTCGTAGAGCTTATCCTCGTTTTCGTTTTGATAAGTTGATGGGTGTTTGTTGGTTTTTGTTTTTGCCTATTGGTTTTTATTTTTTTGGTTTGTCTTTTGTTGTTTTTATGTTGTGCTTATTTAGTTTAATTTTTTAGAATTATATTTTGAAAAGATATGGGTATTTTTAGGCAATTTTGTTATTTTTTTTTATTTGATTTTGATTGGTTTTTTATTTGTTTTATATGGAGTTGAGTAAGTTTAGTAGTTTGGGAATTTTAGGTGTTTTTGTTAATGTTTTAGTTTCTAGATTTTCTCATCAGGGTTTTCAGTCTAACGTTTTTTTTAAGTTTGTTGTTTTTTTTCTCTTGGTTTTTTGAATGAGAGGGTTATTGTTTCCTTTGTTTAGTCCTTGAGCTTGTGTGGGTTTTTTGTTTTTTATTACTAATTTTTCTTGATTGGGTGTTCGTACTTTTACTTTAGCTGTTGATAGTTTTTTAATTTTTTTTGAAAGGGATCATTCTTGGGAGTGGTTTTCTAGGTTAGTTATGTTTTTTTCTCATTGGTTAAGATTTTTGATGAGGGGGGTAGCTTTAACTTTGCGTATTAGTATTATTTTTTTAATTGGTCATTTTCTAATGTTTACTGTTTTGGATATGAGTGTATTTTATTCTTTGTTTTTTTTGTTGTTAGTTGTTCCGGTGGAGTTGTTTTTTGCTTTTTTACAGAGTTATATTTTTTTGACTTTGGTTTGTATGTTTTTACTTAATATGATTTAGTTTAAGGGTGGTTTTGTTATAGTAGTTTAATTTTAGAATTTTGTTTTGATGGGACAGAGGTTATTATAATTTTTTTGTGGCTTTTTAGTATTATTTTGGTATTTTTGTTTTCCAAACAAAGGGTTCTTAAGCTAATAATTTATTTGCAGAATTATGTGTTTCCTATTCCCGGAAATTCTTATGTATTTTGTTGTTATTATATTCATAATTACTATTCTCACATTATTTTTTTTGGTTTTTTTGTAATGTTTTTGGTTAGTGGCGGGATTTATTTTTTTGGTAATTCTTTTAAGTTTAATTTGAAGCGTAGAGATAGTCGTATAATTGAGTTAATTTTACAGGTGTTAATTGTTAATTTTTTAATTATGATGGCTGGTCCTGGTTTTTGGTTGATTCAATATCAGGGACGTATATTTCGTCAATCTGAGTTGACTTTGAAGGTTATTGGTCACCAATGGTATTGAAGTTATGAATATGGAGATAGTGGAAAATTATGTTTTGATTCATTTATGAAGTCTTTAGATGATTTGTCTTTAGGGGATTTTCGGTTATTTGATGTTGATAATCGGTGTGTTTTGCCTGTAGGTGTAAATGTTGGTGTGTATTGTACTTCTAGTGATGTTATTCATTCTTTTGCGATTCCTAAGTGTTTTATTAAGATGGATGCTTTAAATGGTTTGTTAACTAAGGTTACTTGTAGTTTTTCTTGTTCTGGTTTGTTTTTTGGGCAGTGTTCTGAAATTTGTGGTGCTAATCATAGGTTTATGCCTATTGTGTTGGAGTTGACTTCTTTGGAGTGTTGGAAGGGTTGATCAGTTAATTATTTATTGGGTTAAATTTTCTAGTTTAATTATATTTAAAATATTTAGTTGTGGTCTAAAAGATTTGAAAATTTTTGTTTTTTAAGTTTTATTATTTGGTATTGCATATCAGTAGAAGTTTTTATCATAGCTATGAGTAATAGAATTAAAATGGTTAAATTGAATTTGTTTCTTTTTTACGAAATTAATAATATTTTTATTTAGTATTGATATAACGTATTTTTATTTCTGTTTATTTGTTATTTATAGGTTAAGTTATATTATTTTTTGTTTGTAAATTTTTTAAATTTTTGTTGTTGTTTTATAAATGTTGTGTGTTTTACATAGATTTTTATTTTTTTTTTTTTTTTTTTTTTTTGATTAATTTTTTAATTGATTTATGATTTTTACTTTAGTAATTTTTATTGTTTTGATAGGTTTGTTTTTGAATTTGTGTTTTTGAACTGGTTTTGTTGCTAAATGTTTATTAAAAACTTAGGTTTTTATGTAAAATTGTCTTCTGCTCTATGAGTTTTTAAATGGCAGCCTTAGCGTGATGGCATAAAAGTAGCGTAAGTGATTTGTTTTTTTAATGGTTTCAAGTATGAATGAAGTTTTTAGCAGCTTTTTTATTTACTTTTTGTTTGAATTATTTTTTTAATTAAAAATTATTAGTTAAGGTATTACAAAGATAAGTCTTCGGAAATTTTGTTTTGAATTTTGAAATTTTTATTTTTAATTTTTTCTTGGGGATGGATTTTAAGAAAGTTTTATACTATTGTTATTATTAAAAATTACTCCGGAGTTAACAGGGCTGTAGACATATAAATAGGTTTTTATATTAGTGTGCTGCGCTACATCGATGTTGTATATTTTTTTTGATAATGGAGAGGTTTTTTTTGTTTTGAGACTGTTCTTCTTGTATAAAAAATTGACTTGATATTAGTTTAGTTCGTCGTGAGACAGAGCGGTTTATCTTGTGTATTTTTGGTGCTTGGCGGTGTTAGTACGAAAGGAATGCAATGTGGGTTTATATTTATGACTTTTTTATTTTGATGGATTTTTTCTTTTTTTAAATTTTATTGTTATTTTTTTTTTTTCTTTTTTGGTTCCTTTTGGTATGTATTTGTTGTCTTTTTTTGTGTCTTTTAAGGATTTTTATGGTGCTAAATTAAGTTCTTATGAGTGTGGTTTTGATGTTGTGAAGAAGGTTCATGTTGGTTTTAATTTGGTTTTTTTTTCTATTGTTTTGTTATTTGTTGTTTTTGAGTTGGAAGTTTTGATTTTTATTATTTTGATTCAGGGTGATTTTTATAGTTTGTTGTCTTTTTTTGTTTTTTTTTTTTATGTTGTTTTTAGTTTTTATATGGAGTGGTGTTTTGGTAAGTTGATTTGGTTTTGTTAGGGGTTTTTAGTATAATTTTTAATACTTTTGATTGCAGATCATTTAATTTATAGCCTTGAGTTAATTTTTTAAGTTTTGAAAACTTTTATTAGATTTTTGGTCTTTAACTTGTTTTTTTTTTTGCTGAAATAGTTTAAGTTTTAAAATGAGATGTTAGGGGCGTTTGGATTTTTTCAGTTTTTTTAAAGATTTAGTATATGTTTTTTTGAGTATTATTTGTTGTCTGCAAATAGGATTTGATCTTTTTGGTCTTTTAGTTTATTTTGGAATTTTTTATTTACTATAAAAAGGTTTTGTAGACTTTTGTTATTGTTTGTTTGATATGTTCTTATTTTTTATTTTTTTTTGGTTGTTATTTTTTTGTTTGTTCCTTATGGTAAGTGGAGTTATAGTTTTGGTTTTAGTGATTATTTTAATTTTACTTTTATTTATAATTTTGAGGTTTGTTTGTTTTTTTTAGTTTTGTTGTTGGTTTCTTTTATGGTTTTTGTTTATGGTTCTTTTTATATGGTTGGGGTTTCTCGTTTGTTTTATTTTTTTTTTTTTTTATTTTTGTTTGTGTTGAGGATGGGTGGTTTGATTGTTTTTAGGGGTAGTATTGTTTTAACTTTGGTTTTTTGAGATTTTTTGGGGGTTAGTAGTTTTTTTTTGGTTTTGTTTTATGGTAATGTTAGTGCTCGGAGGGGTGCTATGAGTACTGTGTTTACTAATCGTATTGGTGATTTTTGTATTTTTTTGTTTTTTAATGGTTTTGTTTTGTTTTCTATGAGTTTTTTGTCTTATCAGTTTTTTGGTTCTTTGTTAGTTTTTATGTTGTTTGTTTCTTCTATTATTAAGGGTGGTCAGTATCCTTTTGGTAGTTGGTTGCCTAAGGCTATGGCGGCTCCTACTCCTGTTAGTTGTTTGGTTCATAGTAGTACTTTAGTTACTGCTGGTGTTATGTTGATGGATTGTTATGTTTATGTTTCTTTGAATTCTGATGTTTTGTCTTTTGTTTTTTATGTTGGTTTTTTTACTATGGTTTTTTCTGGTTTTTGTGCTTTGGTAGAGGAGGATGCTAAGAAGATTGTTGCTTTGAGTACTATGTCTCAAATTGGTTTTTGTTTTTTGGCTATTGGTAGGGGTTTGCATTATTTGTCTTATGTTCATATGATTAGACATTCTTTTTTTAAGAGGTTATTGTTTATGCAGATGGGTTATTTGATTTTTATTAATTTTGGTCAACAGGATTATCGTGGTTATTCTTTTTTTGGTTTTTGTGCTCCGGTTTTGGTTCAGTTGCAGATTTTTTTATCTGTGTTTTGTTTGTGTGGTTTGTTGTTTACTAGGGGTAGTTGTAGTAAGGAATATTTTATGTCTCGTTTTTATTATGATTCTTATGGTTTTTTTTTAGTTTTTTTTTATTTTTTTGGTGTATTTTTGACTTTTTGTTATTGTTATCGGATGTTTTTTTTGTTTCGTGTGGGAGCTTTTGGTTTTGATTATGTGGGTTTTTCTAGTAAGTTGTTTTATTTTTCTTGTTTTTTTTTGGTTTTTTTTTCTGTTGTTTTTACTTTTTGGTGGGTTTTTAGTTTATTGTCTTTTTCTGTGGCTTTTAATCGTTTTGAGTTTTTGGTTGTTTATTTTTATTTGTTTTTTGTTTATTGTTTTTGTGGTTATTTTTTTCGTTATTTTGTGGTTGAGTTTAAGGGTAAATTTTTTATAGACCATTATGCTTGTTTTATTTATAAGATTTTTCCTAGTTTTTTTTATTTTGATGTTTTTATTATGGGTTTTAATTATTTTTTTTTTGGTTTATTTCGGTTATTTTCTTTTTTTTTTTTTTCTTGGTTTCGGGGGTTTTATCATGTTGGTGTTTTAATTGTTTTTTTTTTTATGTTGTTTTTTTTGTTTTTTTAGATGAAGAAGAGG